TCTTTGTTGAGTAATAACTTAATCCTTCAATAAAATACTCCTTGCGGAAATATCAATAGATATTTCAACCCCGCCTTTTCCATTACGAAAAAGAATTAGACATTATATTAGTTCATTAATCCTGACAAGAATTCTATCTCTATGAATATGGATATAAGAAAGAAAGAATAAGAAAATATTTTTTTTTTTTCGTTCCTAGTCTTCTTTCTAAGAAAAAGTGAAGGGGGCTTTAAAAGAAAGTAAAGGATTATTTCGTTCCTGATAGCTATTTCTTTAATTAGTGGATAGGAGCATACTCTGGATCGGAATCATGGGGAGTACTGCCTGATCATTTCTACTAATTTAAGGCCCCAATTAGTATTCCTTTTATGCAGAAATGTCCCTTGGATAACTTACATAATCTCCATTACTAATCCTTTATGTACCTTGGTGTTCCTAGCCATCCACTTATTTTTGCTCAATCCCCCCGTTATGGTAATACATATATGTTAATACATAGAAAAGCTAGTGAAAACAAAACTCCATACAGTTGGTCTTTTGAACCCGCTTCAAGTCGTGATTGATGCCTAATCAATCAATCTTGGGATAAACAGTCTCTACTGCTTATGTTTATTTCCGCTTAACTCTTGTACATAGGAAATGAGACTCAATCCTTTTACTGCGAATTTATAAGCTGTTTTATTTCACTCATATAACTATCTGATTTACTTTATCAACCCGAATGATGAATAAAAAATGATGATATTTATTCAATTCATTCAACTTCTTTCCTAGAAAAAAAGAAAGAAAAGAAAGGGAATAGGGAAAGGTTTATGTCTCAACGAATCGCACGTAGAGATATTGATAACACGCATAGAGTTAATGGTATTTCATAACTAATTGATTGAGCAGCAGCTCGTAGGCCACCTAAAAAGGAATATTTATTATTAGATCCATATCCTGACATAAGAAGTCCAATGGGAGCAATACTTGAAATGGCGATCCATAAAAAAACACCGATATTGAGATCGGATAGAACAAGGTTAGAGCCAAAAGGAATTATTAAATAACTTAGTAGAATTGATATGACTGCTATGGATGGTCCGATACTGAATAAACGAGTATCTCCTCTAGATGGAAGAAGATTCTCTTTGAAAAGTAGTTTTGTGCCATCTGCTAGAGCTTGAAGAATTCCCAAAGGACCGGCATATTCCGGTCCAATACGTTGTTGTATCCCTGCGGATATTTCTCTTTCTAACCACACAATTGCTAGTACACCTATTGTGATTCCCAATACAAGAGTCAAAATAGGTACAAGCATCCATATGATCCCATAAACCTCTTTTAAGTATTCCAATCTGGAAAAAGAATTGATATCTTGTACTTCTGGTGTATCAATTATCATTTCAACGATCAACTTCTCCCATAATTATATCTATGCTACCTAGTATCGTCATAATGTCAGCCAATTTCATTCTTTTAACTAACTGAGGAAGAATTTGCAAATTGATAAAACCCGGTGGTCGAATTTTCCATCTCCACGGAAAAACATTCTGATCTCCTATCAGAAAAATTCCCAACTCCCCCTTTGGGGCTTCGACTCTAACATAAAGTTCTTGTTTCGACAATTCAAAAGTAGGAGAAGGCTTTTTACTAATAAATCGATATTCAAAATCATTCAATTCGGGATCCCTCGCTCTATCAAAGCATCGGATTTCTAAATTCTCATACGGCCCTCCCGGAATTCCTTCCAGAGCCTGTTGAATAATTTTTATAGATTCCACCATTTCACCGATTCGTACTAAATAACGAGATAATGAATCCCCTTCTTTTTGCCATTGGACTTCCCAATCAAATTCGTCATAACACTCATAATGATCAACTTTACGAAGATCCCATTGTATTCCGGAAGCTCGTAGCATTGGTCCTGACAAACCCCAATTTATTGCTTCTTCTACACCAATAATGCCTACTCCCTCAACTCGTTCTAAAAAAATAGGATTACGCGTAATAAGTTTTTGATATTCCGCAACCCCTGTTAAAAAATAATCGCAGAAATCCAAACATTTATCTATCCATCCATGCGGTAGATCAGCAGCTACTCCTCCGATACGAAAATAATTATGCATCATTCTCATACCGGTGGCAGCTTCGAATAGATCATAGACTAATTCTCTTTCTCTGAAAATATAGAAGAAAGGAGTCTGTGCACCAATATCTGCCATAAAAGGGCCAAGCCATAATAAATGAGAAGCTATACGACTCAACTCCAACATAATCACTCTAATATAGCTGGCTCTTTTAGGTACTTGAATATTTCCCAACTGCTCTGGTGCATTTACAGTTATTGCTTCTGTGAACATAGTAGCTAAATAATCCCAACGTGTTACATAAGGCAAATATTGTATAATTGTTCGGTTTTCTGCAATTTTTTCCATCCCTCTGTGCAAATAACCTAGTATTGGTTCACAGTCAATAACATCTTCACCATCTAAAGTAACAATGAGTCGAAGAACACCGTGCATTGATGGGTGATGAGGACCCATATTGACTATCATGAGGTCTTCTCTTGTAGCTGGTACACTCATAGGTTTTCCCCTAATTCATTCTTCTATGAATTGCTGAAAACGAAAAGAAGTTCATAAAAATTCAAGATCTACTAAATCAAATAATTCAAAAGGACTCTTCAAATTAACGAATTTTTGTCTCCCGAATACCCAACTGACCAATTAATTCTTTATAACGTACTCTATTTTTCTTTGCCAAATACGACAGCAACCGTTGACGTTTTCCCAGAATTTGACGTAGACCTCTCTGAGATAAATAGTCTTTTCTGTGCAATTCCAAATGTGAAGTAAGTCTTCGGATCTTATTGGTGAAACTGAATACTTGAAATTCAACAGATCCCCTGTTTTCTTCTTTTTGAGAAATAACTGAGATGAATAAGTTTTTTACCATAAAACAAAATCTTCTCTTCCCTCCCTTATTTTTCTTTTTTAAAAATTTTTATTTTACCTATCAGTAATAATAATAGAATTATAATAATATTATAATGCCGGCCATTTTAATCTGGTATACGCAATAATCTTAATTTCGTTATGGATACCTAGTTTATCAAATAAAATTAATCAATATCAATAAAAAATCTAATTTTCAATTGGATTCGTATAGGGGATAGAGATAGGTACATTTTTGTATTCACAAATTACAAAAGAGATTAGACCTAAAATAAGAACATTCTTTTGAGTCATTTCTAAATCTAATTGATACGTATTAGTATCATGTATCAGAATGTAAGACATCGCATGTGTGTATTTGTTTACTTTCATATACTAGATCTAGTAAAGATATATAAAAAATGTGACATCAACGAATTTTCAATCGTGGATACATATGTATTCTTACCATACTAAAACAACTACCATTATTGGTATCAAACCAATAGCGATTCATGCAAGCTAAATCTTCTAATCGATAATTGGGCCAGAGAAAGAACTTTAATTTTTTGAATTTAATTAATTGATTTTTATCTTTATCAAGATGTTTGTTTTCATCCAAAAATTTATTACAGCTGTTCCCATTGCAAAATACTGGATTTCTAGCCACACCACTCCTATTCCTCAAATTGAAACAAATTAGAATTCTAAATTTTCTACGACGTCTAGGCGATAAAATATTTTCAGGAACAAGCAAATCATAATGATTTTTGTCTTTATTTCCAATCAGCTTTTGACATCTTGCACTGAATTTATCAAAATTCTTATTATCAACATATCTTTCTTCTCGGTATCTTTGATTAGTTTGGTACTTACTTTTATGAACCAATGAAATCCCTATAGTTTGATAAATAATAAATTGTCCATCATTTTTTACAGAGAGACGAATTGGTTCGATAATAAATATACCTCTTTTCATCAATTCTGTAAGAGTTAAATCTTTATGAACCGATATTAGATCCAAACTCATTTCTCCCCTTTGAATAGAAGATATAGAAATTTCTCTTGGATTTATCAGTCTAAGCAGGAGACAATATACCTTGATATTATTGATCATTTTTTGATTTAAAGAATCATCCCATCTCAATTGAAAAAGCAAATATCTTTTTAGGAATAAATCAAGTTCTGCTTCCGTGTGTTTCTTGAATTGCTTTTTCTTTCTACGTTTTTGCATGTCTGATCCCGCATAATCTTCTTCAATATCTTTTTCGTGATTTGAGAGGACTGATTCAAGATTTACTTGGTTTTGTACATCTGATCCAAGATCTACTTGTCCTGCGGATTCTTTTTCTTCTTGATTTAGATTCTCTAATTTAAAAAGTTGTTTTTCATTGGATGATATAAAAAGATTCCCTTTTAGCTTTCTATTGCCATTTCTATTTTTATTATAATTTTTATTTCCATTCAAATTGAAAAGAAGTAATTTGATTGGTATAACCCACGGTTTCATTTTATATGTATTATAAAGTGGCACAAATTCTGAGAAGAACCAAGGTTCCAGATTCGATATGGAACGATTTAGTATTTCTTCATTCATCCCCATCCAATCAAAAGAAAGACCTTTTTGATTGGATGGTTTGATTTCTTGATCTTGTGTGAGATAAAAAAGACCTTTCTTATCAATTATTTGATAATTAGTCGACCCAGTCTTGGTATTTTTATTACTGTTGATACTAGTATTGATCCAGACCTCAATATCGACCTTCTTTCTAAAGCAAAAATGGAGAATTCTCCAATCAAAATATTTTCTATCCAGGTTTTTCTTTATATACTCTATATACATAATATCGTCTTTGCCTAGGTAATTATTGATAGGGATACTTCCCAGCATATCAAATAATTTGCGTTTATGTGTGTTGTAATTATAAGAAATATCTTGGTTATTATTTACTTGTAATGATGATCCATAAATATATGAGTCATTCTTATCTTCATAATTAATAGATTTATATGATAAAAGGTCATATCTATAGTGTTTTTTAAAATTTTCTTTTTGATTCGGTAATGAATCTGCTTCATAATCATTTTGTTTGTTGTAATGAATTAATTGATCTTTTTGAGATAAATCCCTTAAATCTTTATTTTGATTTGGAGCCACACAATGTTGATTTACTCTATTTCGCCACTTTTGTGGTACTAATCTAGACCATATAATCGGAGATAAATATTTATATTGATAATGACCTCTTAACCAGTTTTTCCATTGATTCATTCCAGAATTACGAAGTTTCTTATGTCTTAATTGGTAATGAAATATTTCGTGTGCTCCAAAATAATCTTTTCTTTCGTTCTTAAGAAAAAGAGATGTTCCGTTATATTGAAGGACAGATCTTAACTTATACAAGTTAATAACTTGGGTTTGTGATAATTTGTAAAATACATATGCTTGTGACAAGGAGGATAAGTCACAAAAAATCTGTGAACTCTTATTACTAATATTAGAAAATGACCTTTTTATAATCGAAATAAAGTGAATTTTCTTTTGATTTCTTTTACCAATTCTTTTTTGCTTTCTTTCATTATTGTAAATGTATTTATCAATAATTTTTTTTGTTGATTCAATCAAAAATTTTGCATTGGTTTTGGGAATATTAACGAGACATAGAAGAATATCTAGGTATATCTTTTCACTGATAAATTTTATAAAATAATGTGATTTGCGAATTAATCGAGAATTCCTTCTTTTTAATATTTGCCAAATACTTTTTTGCGATTCTAATCTTTTAGCATTATAACTAGCTTTGTTAGGGCTAATATTTATCTCTGGAGTTAGAAAGGGTTTTTTCTTGTCTTTTATAATTTTTTCTATTTTTTTTCTGATTGTGCTTGTTCTATCAGTTAGATCTTTCATTTTTTTTTCTGTCAGTGAATAATTTGTCCAATTCATAGATCGAATTTGAATAGACGATTTTTGAATCATCTGATTATTGATTATCGAATCCTTTTGTTTTTGAGTTTCACTAGATTCATATACTTCTACTTCTCTCAATCCAAATAATAGAGTTGGATTTATTTTTAAGAGTTTTTTTATTATTTTTGTTATATTTCTAAATAGAACACTTTTGATAACCCATTTTTTTGTTTCTTTTGAGACCCTTAAAAATATAAAAAATTTTGTTCGTTCTTTTAAAACTGTTAGAACTAGAAAACACTTGTTTTTTAATTTTCTAATTCTTTTTTCAAGTTCTTTCAAAATGGGTTTAAAAAAGGAAGGTCGTTTTCGGGGAGAACCAAAAGGCAGATCAGTTTCCATTCCCCAAACGGTTAAAAAACAAAATTTTTGTACTTTATCTTTCATTGAATCCTTATTAAGGGACCTTTCTTGAGGTTTGTGCCAAGGTTTCAGACAGAAAGGAAATAGGATCTTTATTTGAATACCGTCTCTTAACCAGTTTTGCGGAAATTCTGTTTCTGATAATTGAACACCATTATAGGTACATTTAACATGCATTTCTCGATTCCAATCCTTTAAATCTTCGGACCACTCAGGAGATTGAAATAATAACATACGACCGACGTTTTTAGCTATTATCAATGAAGGTAATATAATATATTTTCGAAAAATTGATTGGGTTAATAACAAGGAACCTCTTATTACTTGAGCAAATAGGACAGTATCCCAGACTTCGGCTATTTTTATCCGTGCTTTTTCCTCTCTTTTAGCCTTCTGTCTTTTCTCCCCTGCCTTTTCTTCTGCATAATTCGCAATTTTTAATTCTTTGTTTTTCTCCTTCCAATTTTCAAAAATGAGTTTTATCAATCCAGAAATATCAAAAGAAAAAAAGATGGGTTTGTATATTCTGTCCAAAAAAAGGGGGGAATGCGCATTTGCTTGAAAGAGTTCCCGAATAACTATTTTACGTCTTTGAGCGCGCATGGAGCCTTTGATTATATCTCGACGAAAATCCGATTGTTGTGAATAACGGATCAAAGCGACTTCGTTTGTTTGATCCGAATTATCAATATCCTTGTTAGCATTAGCAGTATAAGTATCGGCATTCTGTTGATTATCAGTAAAAATCACTACATGTTTGGATTTTCTTGAACGAATCTCATGGTACATCGCGAAAGTTTCTCCAATTTCTCCTTCCTCATTCTTGAGTAATTTGTATGACCATCGAGGGACTTTTTTACTGATTTCTTTTATTCCAATAGATTTTTTTCTAATTGTTTGATCGTTGGGGTCGGTTATAACTGTATCGAAAAAAAAATTTAAAAATTTTGCTTGATCTTCTGAATCTGAATCAACTTTTCCTTGTTCTGGAAATAACGAAAGTCTTTTCAAATTAAAATTGGATGGTGATTCTATAGTAAATTGATTGATTAAGTTCAAAAAAGAACCAATTTTTGTTGATAATGATTTTCTATCAAATGGATGTTCAAATTCTCGATAATCCATAGCAAAAAGGATACCGTAAATCTTATTTATGCGAAACTTCTCTATGGAATTTTCTCTGGAAGTTTCATTTATGATTGAAGGTGAAAACATTTTTTTGATTGTTCCACGATATGGTCCGCTCAAGAA